AACCACTATCTCTATATCATTTCTCATAGAAAGTGCGTATACACTTAACAAAACGTCTTCTTCTTTGAACAATAAAGAGGGAAAGAAATAAAAAAAAGTCTAGTCTTTCTCAGTATCTATCTATAAAGATAGTAAGAGCTCATTCCATTGATTGAAATAGAAAATTTCGGAAGAATTTTAGGTTAGAAGAAATTTCCAATCATCGGAATCCCTTTCTTTTCGAAATACAAACACGGGAATCACTGAAATATCTCTTTGAGAGAAAGAGTATGATTCATATCATAGATAACTCCATTGGAGTCCAATGGGATTCGAAATTCAGAGATTTTGATTTTAAATAGTTCAAAACGCGTTGCAGAACGATCTATAAAACGATTGATACGGTTTGATTCCTCAACTCAATTAGTAGTACTTCTAGAGCCCACTTCTTCCCCACACTACGAGTGAAAGGGAAAATGTAAAGACTACCATTAAAGCAGCCCAAGCGAGACTTACTATATCCATGTGAATTATGTCCCCTATCTCTATAAATACGAAGGAATTTTTCCATTATTCCTCCCTAATAATAGTGGAATCCATGGCGCAGAGTCAAAAAGGGATTCTGACCGAACACTATCGAGAAACCAATCCAATAAATCGATTATGATTTCGAATCGGGAAAGATTAAACACAAGCAAAATACGTAGTAAGATCCGAAGGGAATGGGAAAATGTAGGAATAAGAATAATAAGGCCTATTCTTTTTTTGTTTTGTTGACCTTAGTAAGTAAAAACAGACAAGGGAGAAATCACGAAAAACCAGAAATCTCTATCTATTACAGACCTCTATTTCCCCATTTGATCCGGTACCCCCCTTCCCCATTATCGCTCTGAAAGAGGGGGCTTGTCTAGGGGTTGCCGCAAAGAAATTCTTTCTGTTTGCCCCTTTTTCTATAAAAGTCAATTATCAATCCAATCTAATATTGGTTGGATACCTGAGCACTCGGAGATTCTCGCGAGTCCGTCGTATATTGCACCTCCTTCCAAAACTCTTAATTGAATCAGATTTCCTATTCAGGCTCTACAATCTGATTCAAGATCCAGTCATTAGACACTCCCTTAGTAATAGAAGGGAATCGTGAAGTCTTGATAGACCCTCTACCAGTAGATTCGAATATTTCCTTGAATCCTAGATGCGAACGAGCATTCACACTCTTTTTTGTTTAGAAAACCCTCAGACCACATGCTTAGAATCAACAAAGCATTAACAGTCTGTTTCCTCTGCTTCTAACGGGGAAGAATTCTGCAAGTTCTATAAGCGGAACCGAAGAGAAGAAGAGATTTCGAGTTTTTTTGTTGATCAGGCGACACCCGGATTTGAACTGGGGAAAAAGGATTTGCAGTCCCCCGCCTTACCACTCGGCCATGCCGCCAAAATAATACAAAATAGATGAAAATTTTCCCAGATTGCTGAAGTTTTATTGTATTTGGATTTTGACTCCTGTTTTCCTTAATCCTTTTCCTAAAAGAAACACCCTTTTTGGATTTTATCCATCCCTTCGATTGATTGTATAGTATTGGAAAATCCACAATGCTAAAAACATTCTCTGGCTTTTCTATTGAGAAATCAAATGTGGATTTTCAGCCGACAAACTTGAACCATTAACTATTGACTGCTTAGTTCGAATTAATGACGATTCTGGGATTTGAATCGCAAATTGTGTTTTCCTAATGACATAAGAAAATACAAATTGAGACAGAACTAATCAGTATTTATTTTTTCAATCAAAAAATCCTTCTCAATTTCAATTATAACAAAACATATCAGTATATGTAAACCCCAGAACATAAATTGTTACACAGATATCTATTATTTAGATATATTGTCTATAGGTAATTATCATAAAATTATCCTACTTCACTTCAATTTTGCATTAAATAGAAATTCTCTTTTGATAGAACACGACCCGGACTGTCCCGAATAGAACCAGCAATAAAAGAGAAGTCGGATATTATAGCTATCCGCATACGTGTTTAATAAGTGCAACCCTTCTTATACACTTCAAATCATATTCTATTCAAAAATCAGTAAAGTAGAAATATTTCTCTTCTCTGCGAATCGTTTTTTTTTGAATAACGAAATCTCTAACATAAAGACGGTTAAGTGCTAAAAAAATGGATCCTATGTTGTTTCTGATTTTTCTGTCTTTGTATTTATCTCCCAAATACCGAATCCTTTTATTTTTCTCAAATTCGAATTCGAATATGTAATATCATAATAATGGTATAATTGAAATCCTTTTTGTTTTGCTATTATATACAAAACCTTATGACTTTAACTTTAATAAGTCTAAGTGACAGAATTCTGTTTCTAGGACTGTTTTATCAATTCCTTTCCATTTTGATCTGTTGCAACTTCCAATTTAAGTAGAAAATTCTCTTTATTCCTCCGTTCAAACGTAGTTCATACATTTCATTCCAAATATGGAGTTGGATAAAATTTCATGTGATTCAGTAAACAG